TCTAGGATTCTTCCTATTCGTAGGTCATTTATGGCATGCAGGAAGGGCTCGTGCAGCTGCTGCCGGATTTGAAAAAGGAATTGATCGTGATTTTGAACCTGTTCTGTCCATGACTCCTCTTAACTGAGATAGAGATCCAATGCTTGAAGTAGGAATCAAATTGATTCCACCAAACCTAATATGTACGGTGGATGAGGTCCTATTTAAAAAGTATTCCTTCTTCCTTTCTTTTCAACTCATTTCTCTCTTCTAATCGATTTTTTTTCTGGCTCGGCTAAACGGGATAGCCGAGCCATTTCCTTTTATGCTACTCAACCGGACAAAACCAATAAAAAAAAGAAACGCAACAAATCTATTCACCGAGTAAAAGGAGAGAGAGGGATTCGAACCCTCGATAGTTCTTTGTTTCGAACTATACCGGTTTTCAAGACCGGGGCTATCAACCACTCGGCCATCTCTCCCAAAGAAAATTTCTATTTTCTTTTTATCCTATATTTGATTTTTATTCCACCCAATAGAACCCGAACACGGACATATGAGTCGATACCATTACTATCTATAGAAAGATATCAGGCTATAGAAAGATATCGGGTGGGAGTCTATAGGTTTATCTATTTGTATATATGTATATATATATAATACAGATGCATGATACAGCAAGCATGCCCCTTGTTTTGTAAAGTAAAAAAAAAAAAAACGACTCTCGATTCCGTGCCCGAATAAAGCGACAAGGGGTGGTAATAAGTCATATGGAATCAATGAAAGATTCATGGTAAAATCTTTCCATGATGCATTTTTTTTGGCTGATAATGATAAAGAGATCAAATGGTATATATAAGCTTCTTTTGTTGGTAGATTGGAGGATTAGAAACATGACTATTGCTTTCCAGCTGGCTGTTTTTGCATTAATTGCTACTTCATTAATCTTACTGATTAGTGTACCTGTTGTATTTGCTTCTCCTGAGGGTTGGTCGGGTAACAAAAATGTTGTATTTTCCGGTACATCATTATGGATTGGATTAGTCTTTCTGGTGGGTATCCTTAATTCTCTCATCTCTTGAACCTATTCGTTCTAGATCCAAAAATGAAATGACCCCTCCCTCCGAATTCCTTCAGGTTGTGAGACACATTAAAATTCAATATAAGTCCCCAAAATGCAAATAACGAAAAAGAAAAAATTAGAAAAATTAAAAGTAGAGGGGGGGGACAAACTTTTGTGTATTGTAAAAATATGTAAAAATGGAAAATAATAAAATTGAAATAAAAAATATACTAAATACATATTTAGTTATGTTATTAAGTATGTATTATAAGACGTTTTGAAATAAGAATTATCTATATTATATAAATATATATATAATTATATATAATGATAATGCGGATATGGTCGAATGGTAAAATTTCTCTTTGCCAAGGAGAAGATGCGGGTTCGATTCCCGCTATCCGCCCAGGATAAGAATAATGGGTAAAGATATTAAATTCAATCTATTTTATTTAATAGATAAAACATTAAGTGAAGTATACTAAGTATAGTTAACCGCAATAGTATAGTGGTTCTACTCGTCCCTTTCTTTTCCTCCCACCCCCAAGAAAAAAAGGTAATTAATTATTCTTTATTCTATTTTTTTGTCGAAAAAATGTTGCGGAGACGGGATTTGAACCCGTGACCTCAAGGTTATGAGCCTTGCGAGCTACCACGCTGCTCTACCCCGCGATGAAGAAACAAATTGAGAATTAATGGACATGGACAAACAGGGATTGAATGCGCCCCTCTACCATATCTGTACAAATAGAATAGCCCATTTATACAGAATGGTAAAGAGGACCCTCTACGATCTATGATCATAGAAATTAATATAAAAATGAAAGGACATTTTAATCCTTACCAACTTGATCTTGTTGCCCCGGGCAACAAACATGCATGAACCATTTCGCGAAGTACGTGTCCGGATAACCCAAAGTCTCGATAGTTAGCTCTCGGTCTTCCGGTCGAAAAACAACGTCGATGAAGGCGTGTAGGTGCACTATTACGTGGTGGAGATTGTAACTTTCCATGAATTTCCCATTTCTCGCTCAACGACGGAACTTTGCTTATTTCTTTTTTTGAGGATCGACGAATCAAATGATATTTTTTTTCCAATTTTTGTCTCTTCTTCTCCCTCTGAATCAAACTTTTTCTTGCCATAATGGTTCAATTCCTATTAGTATCAATGATACAAGTCAGATCCTAGATGTAGAAATATAAGAAGGTAGATCCCTTCTCCATTGAAAGAAATGATATTCTCGCGGATACACCCCTAAAATTTAAATTAAAGAATTAACCAAACTTGCCCGATGTAGAGGCAATCAAGAAAGCTGCATAAGTAAATATATAACCGACAGAAAAGTGGGCTAATCCAACTAATCTCGCTTGTACAATAGAAAGAGCGACCGGTTTATCTCTCCATCGAATCAAATTAGCTAAAGGTGTGCGTTCATGAGCCCAAGCTAAAGTTTCAAT